GGGGTTGTGGATACTGCTGTCCGAACATCAGATGCTGGATATCTGACGCGCAGACTTGTTGAAGTAGTTCAACACATTGTTGTGCGTAGAACAGATTGTGGCACCACACAAGGGTTTTCAGTGAGTCCTCTAAATGGGATGATGTCGGAAAAAGTTTTTATTCAAACATTGATTGGGCGTGTACTAGCAGATGATATATATATGGGACCGCGATGCATTGCCATTAGAAATAAAGATATTGGTATTGGACTTATCAATCGATTCGTAACCTTTCGAATACACCCAATATCTATTCGAACTCCCTTTACTTGTAGGAGTATATTTTGGATCTGTCGATTCTGTTATGGACGGAGTCCTACTCATGGCGACCTGGTCGAATTGGGGGAAGCTGTAGGTATTATTGCGGGTCAATCTATTGGAGAACCGGGTACTCAACTAACATTAAGAACTTTTCATACTGGCGGAGTATTCACTGGGGGTACTGCAGAACATGTACGAGCCCCCTCTAATGGAAAAATCAAATTTAATGAGGATTTGGTTCATCCCACACGTACACGTCACGGACATCCTGCTTTTCTGTGTTATATAGACTTCTATATAACTATTGAGAGTGAAGACATTCTACATAATGTGAATATTCCACCTAAGAGTTTTCTGTTAGTTCAAAATAATCAATATGTAGAATCCGAACAAGTGATTGCTGAGATTCGCGCCGGAACATACACTTTCAATTTTAAAGAGAAGGTTCGAAAACATATTTATTCTGATTCAGAGGGCGAAATGCACTGGAGTACCAATGTGTACCATACATCTGAATTTACATATGGTAATGTTCATCTTTTACCAAAAACAAGTCATTTATGGATATTAGCGGGAGGGTCGTGCGGAGCTAGTGTAGTCCCTTTTTCGCTTCACAAAGATCAAGATCAACTGAACATTCATTCACGTTCTGTCGAACGACGATATAATTCTAACCGCTCCGTAACTAATGAGCAAGTGAAAAGTAAACCCTTTCGTTGGGATATTTCGGGTAAAAACGAGGGTACTCTTCCTGTTTATTCCGAATTAAATAAAATCATATATACTGGTCATTGCAATATACGATATCCTGCTATTCTCTATGAGAATTCTACTTTATTGTCAAAGAGGCGAAGCAATAGATTGATCATTCCATTCCAGTCGATTCAAGAACGAAAGAAAGAAACAATGCTCGATTCAGATTCCGATATCTTGGTTGAAATACCCATAAATGGTATTTTCCGCAGAAATAGTATTTTTGCTTATTTTGATGATCCTCAATACAGAAGAAACAGCTCAGGAATCACAAAATATGGGACTACGGAGGTGCATTCAATCGTCAAAAAAGAGGATTTGGTTGATTATCGAGGGGCAAAAGAATTTAAGCCAAAATACCAAATGAAAGTAGATCGGTTTTTTTTCATTCCCGAGGAAGTACATATTTTGCCTGGCTCTTCTTCCATAATGGTGCGGAATAATAGTATCATTGGAGGAGATACACTAATAACTTTAAATAGAAGAAGCCGAGTAGGCGGATTGGTCCGAATAGAGAGAAAAAAGAAAAGGATTGAACTTCAAATCTTTTCTGGAGATATTTATTTTCCTGGAGAGTCAGATCGGATAGTCCGACACAGCAGCATCTTAATACCACCAGGAACGGGAAAAAGAAATCCGAAGGAATACAAAACTAAATGGAAAAATTGGATTTATGTCCAAGGGATCATACCGACCAAGACAAAGTATTTTGTTTTGGTTCGACCTGTAGAAACATATGAAATAGCAGACGGTATAAATTTATCAACACTTTTCCCTCAGGATCCGTTGCAAGAAAGGGATAACATGAAACTTCGAATTGTCAATTATATCCTTTATGGAAACGGCAAAACTTTTTTTGGAATTCCTGACACAAGTAATCAATTAGTCCGAACTTGTTTAGTATTGAATTGGAACCACACTAAAAACGATTCTTTTATCGGGGAGGCCCACGTTTCTTTTGTTCAAATAAAGACAAATGATCTGATTCGAGATTTTATAAGAATCGACTTAGTCAACTCCCCTCTTTTGTATACCGGAAAAAGGAACGATTCATCAAGTTCATGGTTGACCTATAATACGGGATCAAGTCGCACCTATATCAATCCGTTTTATGCCAAGGCAGGGATTCAGCAACCCCTTATTATCCAAAATCAAGTAACTATTCGTACCTTGTTGAAGAGAAATAACGAAGATCAATCTTTTATAATTTTGTCATCATCCAATTGTTTTCAAATGGGGCCGTTCAACAGTGTAAAATATCACAATGGAATAACAGAAGCACTTAAACGAGACCCCCCCATAGTTTCAGTTCGGAAATTGAAATCATTGGGTTCCTTAGGAATAGCCCTTCCAATTACGCATTTTGACCGTTTACTAACCCATAATCACATTTTGGTAATGAAATATTTTCAACTTGACAATTTAAAACAGACTTTTGACATAATTC